GTTAATGTAGCTTAATACTCAAAGCAAGACACTGAAAATGTCTAGACGGGTAGTCACTGCCCCATAAACATACAGGTTTGGTCCTAGCCTTTCTATTAGCCCTCAGTGAGATTACACATGCAAGCATCCGCTGTCCTGTGAGAATGCCCCCTAGAAAACTAAAACATGAGGAGCGAGTATCAAGCACGCACACATGCAGCTCAAAACACTTTGCTCAGCCACACCCCCACGGGAAACAGCAGTGACAAACTTTTAGCAATAAACGAAAGTTTAACTAAGCTACACTGATAATAGAGTTGGTCAATTTCGTGCCAGCCACCGCGGCCATACGATTAACTCGAGTTAATAAAACCCGGCGTAAAGAGTGTTTAAGATCCCACCCTCAATAAAGCTAACCTATAACTAAGTTGTAGAAAACTCCGGTTATAGTGAAATATTCTACGAAAGTGGCTTTAATGCTCCTGAATACACTATAGCTAAGACACAAACTGGGATTAGATACCCCACTATGCTTAGCCTTAAACCCCAATAACTCCACCAACAAAACTATTCGCCAGAACACTACAAGCAATAGCTTAAAACTCAAAGGACCTGGCGGTGCTTTATATCCGTCTAGAGGAGCCTGTTCTGTAATCGATATACCCCGATAGACCTTACCACCTCTTGCCCTCAGCCTGTATACCGCCATCCTCAGCAAACTCCCTAAAGATCGTAAAGTAAGCAGAAGTATCGCCATAAAAACGTTAGGTCAAGGTGCAGCCAATGAAGTGGGAAGAAATGGGCTACATTTTCTAATCTAGAAAAACTACACGACAACCTTTATGAAATTTAAAGGCCCAAGGTGGATTTAGCAGTAAATCAAGAATAGAGAGCTTGACTGAAGCAAGGCCATTAAGCACGCACACACCGCCCGTCACCCTCCTCAACCACCATATAGAGAAGTATATTAACAATTAAGCCACTTCATACTGATGTAGAGGGGATAAGTCGTAACACGGTAAGTGTACTGGAAAGTGCACTTGGACGAATCAAAGTGTAGCTTAAATTAAAGCATCCGGCCTACACCCGGAAGATCTCACAACAACTGATCACTTTGAGCTAACCCTAGCCCAAGCAACTTATCTACATTAATATCTAAACTTAATAATCAAACCATTTACCTACTATAAAAGTATAGGTGATAGAAATTATACCTGAGCGCAATAGATGAAGTACCGTAAGGGAAAGAAAAATCCTAACAAAGCATAAAAAAGCAAAGACAAGCCCTTATACCTTGTGCATAATGAATTAACTAGAAGTAACTTTATACAAAGAATTTAAATAAAGCCCCCCGAAACCAGACGAGCTACCCAAAGATAGCTAAAAGAGCACACCCATCTATGTGGCAAAATAGTGGGAAAATCTATGGGTAGCGGCGACAAACCTACCGAGCCTGGTGATAGCTGGTTGTCCAAGACAGAATCTTAGTTCAACCTTAAATCTACTTACAGAACCATTTAATCTCCCCGTAAATTTAATCGTTAATCTAAAGAGGGACAGCTCTTTAGACTCTAGGAAAAAACCTTACCATAGTGAGTAAAACATTCTACTACTATAGTTGGCCTAAAAGCAGCCACCAATTAAGAAAGCGTTCAAGCTCAATACCCAATTACCCTCTAATTCCACTAACCCCACTGAACTCCTAAAACACATTGGACCAATCTATTATCCAATAGAAGAAATAATGTTAGTATAAGTAACATGAAATTATTCTCCCTGCATAAGCTTATTACAGACCGAAACAACTACTGCTAGTTAACAGCCCAATCACCATAACCCACAACTTAATAACTCATTAACTAAACTGTTAACCCAACACAGGCATGCACCCGGGAAAGATTAAAAAAAGTAAAAGGAACTCGGCAAACTTTACCCCCGCCTGTTTACCAAAAACATCACCTCTAGCATTATCAGTATTAGAGGCACTGCCTGCCCGGTGACACATGTTTAACGGCCGCGGTACCCTGACCGTGCAAAGGTAGCATAATCACTTGTTCTCTAAATAGGGACTTGTATGAACGGCAACACGAGGGTTTAACTGTCTCTTACTTTTAATCAGTGAAATTGACCTATCCGTGAAGAGGCGGATATGCATAAATAAGACGAGAAGACCCTATGGAGCTTCAATTTAATAATACAAATTAATACATTAAAAACCAACAGGCATTAACACTCCATTAATGTATTATAAATTTCGGTTGGGGTGACCTCGGAGTACAGCACAACCTCCGAAAACACAAACCATGACCTAACTAGTCTAAGTAAACTACATTCATTGACCCAATAACTTGATCAACGGACTAAGTTACCCTAGGGATAACAGCGCAATCCTATTTTAGAGTCCATATCGACAATAGGGTTTACGACCTCGATGTTGGATCAAGACACCCCAATGGTGCAGCCGCTATTAAAGGTTCGTTTGTTCAACGATTAAAGTCTTACGTGATCTGAGTTCAGACCGGAGAAATCCAGGTCGGTTTCTATCTATTAAAGATCTCTCCTAGTACGAAAGGACAAGAGAAATAGGGCCCACTTCACAAAGCGCCCTCACAATACCAGATGATTAATATCTTAATCTTATAAACTAACACACATACCCCAAAAACAGGGCTTGTTAAGATGGCAGAGCCCGGTAACTGCATAAAACTTAAAACTTTATAATCAGAGGTTCAACTCCTCTTCTTAACAACATGTTTACAATTAATCTACTCCTACTAATTACTCCAGCCCTAATTGCTATAGCATTCTTAACACTTATAGAACGAAAAATCTTAGGCTATATACAACTCCGCAAAGGCCCCAACACTGTAGGCCCATATGGAGTACTCCAACCAATCGCCGACGCAATAAAACTCTTTACAAAAGAACCCCTACTACCCAGCATATCTACTACAACCCTATATATAGCCGCCCCAACCCTAGCCCTAACCATTGCCCTTCTTCTATGAACCCCCCTCCCTATGCCGTATTCCCTTCTTAACTTCAATCTAGGCCTTTTATTTGTACTAGCAACATCAAGCCTAGCTGTTTACTCAATTCTATGATCCGGATGAGCATCCAACTCAAATTACGCATTAATTGGCGCACTACGAGCCGTAGCCCAGACCATTTCATACGAAGTCACCCTAGCCATTATTCTACTATCAACACTACTAATAAGCGGCTCCTTTAACCTACACTCACTAATTACAACACAAGAACAATCCTGACTTCTACTACCATCATGACCCCTAGCCATAATATGGTTTATTTCCACACTAGCAGAAACCAATCGAGCTCCCTTTGATCTAACAGAAGGTGAATCAGAACTAGTCTCAGGCTTTAATATTGAATATGCCGCAGGTTCATTCGCCCTATTTTTCATAGCAGAATATATAAATATTATTATAATAAATGCTCTAACTACTACCATCTTCACAGCAACACCCTACAATATACTCACAACAGAACTCTACACCATAAACTTCATAACTAAAACACTTCTACTAACTATTCTATTTTTATGAATCCGTACAGCATACCCTCGTTTTCGCTACGATCAACTAATGTATCTCCTATGAAAAAAATTTCTACCACTTACACTAGCACTATGCATATGATATATCTCAATGCCTATACTACTATCCGGTATCCCACCCCAAACATAAGAAATATGTCTGACAAAAGAATTACTTTGATAGAGTAAATTATAGAGGTTTAAATCCTCTTATTTCTAGAATTATAGGACTCGAACCTATTCCTAAGAACTCAAAATCCTCCGTGCTACCTATTACACCATACTCTAAATAGTAAGGTCAGCTAAATAAGCTATCGGGCCCATACCCCGAAAATGTTGGTCCAATCCTTCCCGTACTAATATTAATCCCTTAGCCCACCTAATTATTTCCCTTACTATTCTAATAGGAACTATAATCACAATTCTAAGCTCACACTGATTCCTGGCATGAGTAGGCTTAGAACTAAATATATTAGCCATCGTACCCATACTCGCTAAAAACATAACCCCTCGCTCCACAGAAGCATCTACTAAATATTTCCTAACACAAGCATCCGCATCCATAATCCTTCTAATAACTATTTTCCTCAATAACTTACTCTACGGACAATGAACAATTAATCCACCATCCAATCAAATCTTATCTACAATAATACTAATCGCCCTTGTACTAAAACTAGGAATAGCACCCCTTCACTTCTGACTACCAGAAGTAACCCAAGGCATTCCCCTAATTCCTACTATACTTATCCTAACATGACAAAAACTAGCCCCCATATCAATTATTATTCAAATCTTCCCATCTATCAACTCAAACACCCTACTAATAATCTCACTTATATCAATTATAACCGGCAGCTGAGGAGGACTGAACCAAACACAACTACGCAAAATTCTAGCCTATTCCTCAATTACCCACATAGGGTGAATAATAGCAGTACTATATTACAACCCAAACATTACTACCCTAAGTTTACTTATTTATATCCTCCTAACAATTTCCACACTTACAACTTTCTACCTAAACTCAAACACAACAACCCTATCACTATCCCATACTTGAAATAAACTCACATGGATAATACCAATAATTCCAATAATAATAATATCCCTAGGAGGCCTCCCCCCACTAACAGGCTTCTCCCCCAAATGAGCTATCATACAAGAAATTACAAAAAATAACAGTCTTATTTTCCCCCTTACCATAGCTATACTCACACTAATAAATCTATATTTTTATATACGCCTAACATACTCAATTTCAATAACAATATTTCCCACATCCAACAACACAAAAATTAGCTGACAACTAAAATATCTAAAACCAACACCACTTCTATCCCCCCTAACAACCTTCTCCTCCCTCCTACTACCAATCACACCACTAATGCTTATAACCTAGAAATTTAGGTTAATGAGACCAAGGGCCTTCAAAGCCCTAAGTAAGTAAGTTCCACTTAATTTCTGGACTATGCTCTAAGGACTGCAAACTTTATCTTGCATCAACTGAACGCAAATCAATTACTTTAATTAAGCTAAGCCCTCCCTAGACTGATGGGACTTCAACCCACAAAAATTTAGTTAACAGCTAAACAACCTAATCAACTGGCTTCAATCTACTTCTCCCGCCTTTAGGGAAAAAAAGGCGGGAGAAGCCCCGGCAGCATTAAAGCTGCTTCTTTGAATTTGCAGTTCAACATGACAGTTCACCTCAGGACTGGCAAAAAGAGGGTCACTCCTCTGTCTTTAGATTTACAGTCTAATGCTTACTCAGCCATTTTACCTACTACCTATGTTCATAAATCGCTGACTATTTTCAACTAACCATAAAGATATTGGTACACTGTATTTAATATTCGGTGCATGAGCTGGAGCAACAGGAACAGCTCTAAGTCTTCTAATTCGAGCTGAACTGGGCCAACCAGGAAGCCTAATAGAAGACGACCATGTTTACAATGTTATTGTTACCTCTCATGCATTCATTATAATTTTCTTCATGGTTATACCAATCATAATTGGTGGCTTCGGGAATTGATTAGTACCCCTAATAATCGGTGCCCCCGATATAGCATTCCCTCGTATAAATAATATAAGTTTCTGACTCCTCCCTCCATCCCTTCTTCTCCTACTTGCCTCCTCAACCCTAGAGGCTGGTGTCGGAACTGGCTGGACAGTCTACCCTCCCCTGGCAGGAAATATATCACACCCCGGAGCCTCTGTAGATCTAACTATCTTTTCACTGCACCTGGCAGGTATTTCCTCTATTCTAGGAGCTATTAACTTTATTACAACAATTATTAATATAAAACCACCAGCCACAACACAGTATCAAACACCCCTCTTTGTATGATCTGTACTTATTACAGCAGTTCTTCTACTTCTTTCTCTCCCAGTCCTAGCTGCTGGAATTACTATACTATTAACCGACCGCAACCTTAATACTACTTTCTTTGATCCTGCTGGTGGTGGTGACCCCATTCTATACCAACACTTATTTTGATTTTTTGGTCACCCGGAGGTTTATATCCTTATTTTACCAGGGTTCGGGATAATTTCACACATTGTAACATACTACTCTAACAAAAAAGAACCATTTGGGTATATAGGGATAGTTTGAGCTATAATATCCATTGGCTTCCTAGGCTTTATCGTATGAGCCCACCATATATTTACAGTAGGGATAGATGTAGATACACGCGCGTATTTTACATCAGCTACCATAATTATTGCTATCCCTACTGGGGTTAAAGTATTTAGCTGATTAGCTACACTACATGGAGGTAACATCAAGTGATCTCCTGCAATACTATGAGCCTTAGGTTTTATTTTTCTTTTTACTGTAGGCGGATTAACAGGAATTGTGTTAGCTAACTCATCATTAGATATTGTCCTACACGACACATACTACGTAGTAGCCCATTTCCATTATGTCCTATCAATAGGGGCAGTATTTGCCATTATAGGAGGCTTTATCCACTGATTTCCATTATTCTCAGGCTATACACTTGACCAAACTTATGCTAAAATCCATTTTACCATTATATTTGTAGGTGTAAATATAACCTTCTTTCCACAACACTTTCTCGGCTTATCCGGAATACCTCGGCGGTACTCAGATTACCCAGATGCCTACACTGCATGAAATATTATCTCATCCGTAGGCTCATTTATTTCACTAACAGCAGTAATTCTAATAATTTTTATAATTTGAGAAGCCTTTTCTTCAAAACGAAAAGTTCAAACTATTGAACAAATGACTACTAACCTAGAGTGATTATATGGCTGTCCCCCTCCCTATCACACATTTGAAGAAGCTACCTACGTAAAACTCCTAAACGAAAAAGGAAGGATTTGAACCCCCAAAAATTGGTTTCAAGCCAATTCCATAGACCCTATGACTTTTCCTATAAGATATTAGTAAAACAATTACATAACTTTGTCAAAGTTAAATTATAGGCCAAAACCTATATATCTTAATGGCAACACCAGCTCAACTAGGCCTACAAAACGCTACATCCCCCATTATAGAAGAACTAATTACCTTCCACGACCACACGCTTATAATTATTTTCCTAATTAGTTCATTAGTCCTATACATTATCTCTTTAATGCTTACTACAAAATTAACCCATACCAGCACTATAAATGCCCAAGAAATCGAAATAATCTGAACTATTCTACCCGCAATTATTCTCATTATAATTGCCCTTCCATCCCTGCGCATTTTATATATAACAGATGAATTTAATAAACCCTACTTAACACTTAAAGCAATTGGCCACCAATGATATTGAAGCTATGAGTACTCGGACTATGAAGACCTATTCTTTGACTCTTACATTATACCAACCTACTACCTCCAACCAGGCGAATTCCGACTTCTTGAAGTAGATAATCGAACAACCTTACCAATAGAAGCAGACATCCGTATATTAATCTCATCACAAGATGTACTACACTCATGAGCCGTCCCATCATTAGGCGTTAAAACAGATGCAATCCCAGGCCGATTAAACCAAGCCATACTAGCCTCAATACGACCAGGGTTATTTTACGGACAATGCTCAGAAATTTGCGGGTCAAACCATAGCTTTATACCTATTGTTCTAGAGTTTATCTACTTCCAAGATTTTGAAGTATGGGCTTCATACTTATACATTGTATCACTGTAAAGCTACTTGGCATTAACCTTTTAAGTTAAAGACGGGGAGAACTTCTCTCTACAGTGAATGCCTCAACTAGACATCTCACCATGACCAATGGTGACTTTATCAATAATTTTAACCCTGTTTTATGCTATACAACTAAAAATACTAAACTTTACTTTCCACACTACCACACTATCAAAACTAACTAAAACACAAAACCAAAAAACAACCTGAGAACTAAAATGAACCAAAATCTATTTGCCTCTTTCAATATGCCAATAATCTTAGGAATCCCCCTAGCAACACTATTTATCTTATTCCCTACCATTCTAATCACACCCTCTAATAACCTAAACAACAACCGATTTTCCTCCCTTCAACAATGATTAATCCAACTTACACTAAAACAAATAATGATAAATCATACCACCAAAGGACAAACCTGATCCCTCATACTTTTAACTTTAATCACCTTTATTACCCTAAATAACCTTCTCGGAATTATACCCTATACATTCACACCCACTACGCAACTATCAATAAACCTAGGCATGGCAATTCCCCTATGAATAGCAACCGTGCTTATAGGACTTCGATTTAAAACAAAAGCAGCCCTTGCTCATTTTTTACCCCAAGGAACACCTACCCCACTTATTCCTATACTTATTATTATTGAAACTATCAGCCTTTTCATCCAGCCAATAGCACTAGCCGTACGATTAACAGCCAACATCACAGCAGGCCACCTATTAATGCACCTACTAGGAGACACTACTTTGACCCTTCTTTCTATATACCTCTCATCCTCCGTAATCACCATTATCGTCATCATTCTATTAATTACTCTAGAACTAGGTGTAGCTCTAATTCAAGCCTATGTATTTACACTCCTAGTTAGTCTTTACTTGCACAATAATTCATAACAACCCCCTACCCAACTACCTATAATGACACACCAAACACATGCTTATCACATAGTAAATCCGAGCCCTTGACCACTAACAGGAGCTCTATCAGCTTTCCTACTAACCTCCGGCCTAATTATATGATTCCATTTCTACTACACCACCCTACTTAATGCAGGCTTATTGGCCAGTGCAATAACAATATCCCAATGATGACGCGACGTAGTGCGAGAAAGTACATATCAGGGTCACCACACTTCACCCGTCCAAAAAGGCCTTCGGTACGGAATAATCCTGTTCATTGTTTCAGAAGTTTTCTTCTTCGCTGGATTTTTCTGGGCATTCTATCACTCAAGCCTAGCTCCAACCCCCCAAACAGGAGGACACTGACCCCCCACAGGCATCTTACCTCTAGATCCAATAGAAGTACCACTTCTAAATACAGCCGTTCTACTCGCATCAGGAGTCACAATTACCTGAGCACATCATAGCCTAATAGAAGCTGACCAAGAAAATTCAACCCAAGCATTATCCTTAACTATTGCACTAGGAATCTACTTCACCTACCTTCAAATATCAGAGTATTCTGAAACACCCTTTACCATCTCCGACGGAATTTACGGCTCTACATTCTTTATGGCCACAGGCTTCCATGGCCTTCATGTTATTATCGGAACCACCTTCCTTGCTACATGCTACATTCGCCAGCAATTATGCCACTTTACACCTAATCACCACTTTGGCTTTGAAGCCGCCGCATGATATTGACATTTTGTAGATGTGGTATGGCTATTCCTCTACATCTCTATCTACTGATGAGGATCCTATTCTCTTAGTATAAGCAGTACAATTAACTTCCAATTAATAAGCCTCGATAAACCCGAGAGAGAGTAATTAACTTGACATTAACCCTAATAATTAACACCTTACTAGCCCTACTACTAATTACCATTACATTCTGAATACCACAATTAAATAAATACACAGAAAAACATAACCCCTATGAATGCGGATTTGACCCTACAACTTCCGCCCACCTACCCTTTTCTATAAAATTTTTCCTAGTAGCTATTACATTTCTTCTATTTGACCTAGAAATTGCCCTACTCCTACCCCTACCATGAGCGATCCAAACAGATAACCTAATACTAATAACTAACACAGTCCTCACCCTACTTACTATTCTAGCACTAGGACTAGCCTACGAGTGAACCCAAAAGGGGTTAGATTGAGTTGATTTGGTATATAGTTTAAATAAAACAAGTGATTTCGACTCATTAAATTATGGTAAACCATATATACCAAAATGCCTTTTATCTATATTAACACCACACTGGCATACTCCCTATCCCTACTAGGATTATTAATTTACCGATCCCACCTGATATCCTCCCTACTATGTTTAGAAGGTATAATATTATCACTATTTATTATAATAACAGCCATAACCTTAAATATACACCTAATATTAACATACATACTACCTATTACCTTACTAGTAATAGCCGCATGTGAAGCTGCAGTAGGTCTAGCTTTATTAATTTTAATCTCCAACTTATATGGCTTAGACTACGTACAAAACCTAAATTTACTTCAATGCTAAAAATCATCCTCCCAACGATCATACTAATCCTGACAACATATCTATCAAAAAGCCATATAATATGAATCAATATAATAATCTGCAGCCTATCAATTAGCGCCCTAACCCTTACAATCCTATATATGCCCAACAACCCATGCAATCTATCACTAACTTTCTTCTCAGACCCATTAACATCACCACTTTTAGCTCTAACAGCCTGACTACTGCCACTAATAATCTTAGCAACACAACAACATATTTACAACAACTCCTTCCCCCGGAAAAAACTATATATCTCAATACTAATTATCTTACAAATTTCCTTAATTATAACATTTGCAGCCACAGAACTAATTTTATTCTATATTCTATTCGAAACCACTCTAATCCCAACTCTAATTATTATCACCCGCTGAGGGTACCAGCCAGAGCGCCTCAACGCCGGCTCGTACTTTCTATTCTATACATTAACTGGATCACTCCCATTACTTATTACACTTCTCTATCACTCTAACAACCTAGGAACCCTAAATATCCTAACAATAACAACCAATACTAAAGAATTACTAACATCCTGAACTAATAATATTATATGACTAGGGTGCATGATAGCCTTTATAGTAAAAATACCTCTATACGGACTACACCTATGACTTCCCAAAGCCCATGTAGAAGCCCCAATCGCCGGCTCAATAGTACTTGCAGCAATCTTGCTAAAACTGGGTAGCTACGGCATAATACGAATTATTCCCACTCTTAATCCCCTAACAGAAAAAATAAGCTACCCCTTCCTCATCTTATCTCTATGAGGCATAATCATAACAAGCTCTATCTGCTTACGACAAGCCGACTTGAAATCATTAATTGCCTACTCCTCCGTCAGCCATATAGCACTCGTTACCCTGGCTATTCTTATCCAAACCCCCTGAAGCATTACCGGCGCAATACTACTAATAGTTGCACATGCATTTACCTCATCCCTACTATTCTGTCTAGCAAACTCAAACTACGAACGCATTCACAGCCGAACCATAATATTCACCCGAGGCCTCCAAGCACTATTTCCACTCCTAGCCCTCTGATGACTTCTAGCAAACCTCGCCAATCTTGCTTTACCTCCAACTATTAATCTACTAGGAGAGCTATTTACAATTTTAGCCACCTTCTCCTGATCCAACTTTACCATTATACTTACAGGATTCAATATACTTATCACAGCACTATATTCACTACATATATTTACCTCAACACAACGAGGACCATTAACACACAGCACCAGTAATATAAAACCTCTATTTACACGAGAAAATACACTAATACTAATACACACGGCACCAATTCTTCTTCTCACCCTAAACCCCAAGATAATAATAGGCCTAACACCATGTAGTTATAGTTTAACCAAAACATTAGATTGTGAATCTAATAATAGAAGACTATAATTTCTTAACTACCGAGAAAGTATGCAAGAACTGCTAACTCTCTGCCTCCAGGCTTAATATCCTGGCCTTCTCAGCTTTTAAAGGATAGTAGTTATCCATTGGTCTTAGGAACCAAAAACATTGGTGCAACTCCAAATAAAAGCAAAATGCACTTTTCTATTACTCTAATAACACTAATTCCCCTACTAATACCTATTTTAATCACCCTAGTTAAACCTAACAAAAACCCCTTATACCCCCACCACGTAAAACTAGCCATTATTTATGCCCTTATCACTAGCACTTTATCTATAATAATATTTATTTTCACAGACCAAGAATCAATAATTTCAAACTGGCATTGAGTAACAATCCAAACTATCAAACTATCACTAAACTTTAAACTAGACTTCTTTTCCATAGTATTCACACCCGTAGCACTATACGTTACCTGATCAATCGTAGAATTCTCAATGTGATATATAAGCTCAGATCCAAATATTAATCAATTTCTCAAGTACTTACTTATATTCCTTATTACAATATTAATCTTAATTACCGCCAATAATTTACTCCAACTATTTATTGGGTGAGAAGGAATAGGCATTATATCCTTTCTACTAATTAGCTGATGATACGGCCGAACAGAAGCCAACACAGCAGCCCTACAAGCAATCTTATATAATCGCATTGGAGACATTGGCTTTATCCTTGCAATAGCATGATTTTTCCTACACTCCAATTCATGAGATTTCCAACAAATATTTATTCTTAATTCTACTACAAACCTTTTCCCCTTGATAAGCCTTCTCCTAGCAGCAACAGGAAAATCAGCCCAATTTGGCCTCCACCCATGACTTCCTTCCGCTATAGAAGGACCTACCCCGGTTTCAGCATTACTTCACTCCAGCACAATAGTTGTCGCAGGTATTTTCCTAATCATCCGCTTTCATCCCCTAATTGAAAATAACTTGCTTATCCAAACACTTACCCTATCACTAGGAGCCATTACCACCCTATTCACGGCAATCTGTGCCCTAACACAAAATGACATAAAAAAAATTGTAGCCTTCTCAACCTCAAGCCAACTAGGCCTTATAACAGTAACGGTTGGCATTAATCAACCACACTTAGCCTTTCTCCATATCTGTACCCATGCCTTTTTCAAGGCTATACTATTTTTATCCGCAGGGTCCATTATCCACAACCTCAATAACGAACAAGATATCCGAAAAATAGGAGGCCTATTTAAAACCATACCTTTTACTGCCTCCTCCCTTATTATTGGTAACCTTGCACTTATAGGAATACCATTTCTTACAGGCTTCTACTCAAAGGATTTAATTATCGAAGCCATCAACACATCATACACCAACGCCTGAGCCCTCACAACTACTCTCGTAGCCACCTCCCTTACAGCGATATACAGTATCCGCATTATATTTTTTACCTTATCAGGACACCCTCGCTTTATAACTTCTACCTCAATTAACGAAAACAACAACCCTCTAATAAGCCCAATTTATCGCTTAGCAGTAGGTAGTATCCTTGCTGGATTTCTTATCTCCAACTGTATTTCTCCCACTACATACCCTCAAATAACCATACCCTTCCATCTTAAACTTACTGCCCTAAGTGTAACTACCCTAGGGCTCCTTATAGCAATAGAACTTAATCTTTTAACTAACAACATAAAACTAAGCACCCCAGTAAAAACTTATTATTTCTCTAATATACTAGGCTTCTACTCAATCACCACTCACCGTCTCAATCCCCATTTAAACCTAACCACAAGCCAAAACTTCATCTTCACCTTACTAGACCTATTCTGACTAGAAAAATCTATACCAAAAACAACAATACAGATGCAAACCTCAATAGCTACAATCACATCAACTCAAAAAGGCCTAATCAAACTCTATTTCTTAACCTTCTTTATTCCACCCATTCTAGCACTTCTTCTTACAATTTAACCCCCTCCCCGAGTCAATTCAATTGCAATATGCATACCCATAAATAATGCTCAACAAGTAACTAAAATAACCCAAATACCATAATCATATAAAGCAGCAGCACCTATAGAATCTTCACGAACTAAACCCGGCCCCTCACCCTCATAAACCATTCAACCCGCCACAGTATTATAATTGACAACAACTTCTACCGTTTTATTAGGATCACCCCCCAACAATAATACTACCAATATCTCCATTACTAAACCCAACACAAGCATCCCTAAAATATCAACACTTGATACCCACGTCTCAGGATACTCATCAACTGCTATTGCTGCAGTATAACCAAAAACAACCATTATACCACCCAAATAAATTAAAAAAACCATAAGCCCTATATAAGATCCACCAAAATATAATATAAGTACACAACCTACAGCTCCACTAAAAACTAATACCAACCCCCCATAAATAGGAGAGGGCTTAGAAGAAAATCCCACAAATCCCATTACCAATATAATACTCAATAAAAATAAAGCATATGTCATTATTCCCACATGGATTACAACCATGACTAATGATATGAAAAACCATCGTTGTACTTCAACTATAAGAATACTAATGACCTCTCCCCGCAAAACACACCCACTAATAAAAATTATTAATAACTCATTTATTGACCTCCCCACACCATCCAACATCTCCTCCTGATGGAACTTCGGATCACTTCTAGGCGCCTGCCTAATAATTCAAATCACCACAGGCCTATTCTTAGCAATACACTACACGCCAGACACCTCAACCGCCTTCTCCTCAGTAGCCCATATTACCCGAGATATCAACTACGGCTGAATAATCCGCCTCCTACACGCCAATGGTGCCTCCATATTTTTTGTATGCTTATTCCTCCACATCGGCCGAGGCCTCTACTACGGATCTTTTCTCTTTCTAAAGACCTGAAACATCGGAACAATCCTACTACTAATAACAATAGCCACAGCCTTTATAGGTTATGTACTGCCATGGGGCCAAATATCATTCTGAGGGGCCACAGTTATTACAAACCTTTTATCAGCCATCCCCTATACCGGACATGACCTCGTACAATGAATCTGAGGTGGCTTTTCAGTAGACAAACCCACCCTTACACGATTCTTTACCTTTCACTTTATTTTACCTTTCATTATCATGGCTCTAACAACCATCCACCTCTTATTTCTACATGAAACAGGCTCAAATAACCCATCAGGAATAACATCCAACCCCGATAAAATCACATTCCATCCCTACTACACAACCAAAGACATCTTCGGACTAACCCTTCTTCTCTTGCTCCTCATAAACCTAACCCTATTTACTCCCGACCTTTTAATCGATCCAGATAACTTCACGCTAGCTAACCCCCTGAATACTCCACCTCATATTAAGCCAGAGTGATATTTTCTATTCGCATACGCAATCTTACGATCTGTCCCAAATAAACTAGGAGGTGTTCTAGCCCTCCTACTATCCATTCTAATTCTAACAATTATCCCCACTACCCACGCATCCAAACAACAAGGCATAGTATTCCGACCAATCACCCAAATCCTATTCTGAACCCTCGTAGCTGACCTATTAACACTTACATGAATTGGAGGTCAACCAGTAGAACACCCCTTTGAAGCCATTGGCCAAACCGCATCCATTACTTACTTCCTTATTATTACCCTAATCCCTCTATCAGCCCTAACTGAAAATAAACTACTTAAATGGTAGCTGTCCTTGTAGTATATCTATTACCCCAGCCTTGTAAACCGGAAAAGGAGACGTACCAACTCCCCAGGACAATCAGGGAAAGAATACCCAATTCTACCGTCAACACCCAAAGCTGAAGTTCTATATTAAACTACTCCCTGAGCACTAATAAAATGGTATAAGTATATATTATTTGGTGGCTTACTTATAAAGTATTCTAAAAGCATACATAATTCTTTTCCTATGTAATTAGTGCATTATTGTTTATCCCCATGAATAATACATAGCACTACACATGCTTAACTATACATAGCACATAGAATCAAGACGTGCATATTATACCAGCAAACATGCTTACAAGCAGGAACTGTAATCTCACATTGGACTATGGCGCATTAAATCCGTACCTCACATACTAAACGCGCTCACCACGGATATTATCTAGCACATAGAATCATTGATAGTACATTTGCACATTAGGTGATTGGTCGGACATAGCGCATCCTATTTCTTCAGTCCTTCTAACCATGGATATCCCCTTGTGTATTTGGTCTCTTAATCTACCAACCTCCGTGAAACCACCAACCCGCCCACATCTGCGGCTCTTCTCGCTCCGGGCCCATATAGACAGGGCTTGGTTATACTGAAACTATACCTGGCATTTGGTTCCTACCTCAGGGCCATCTCACCAAGATCGTGTCCACGTTCCTCTTAAATAAGACATCACGATGGTGTGGCGCTATCACCCTCTTAACCGCGTCACTGGATGCATAGGGTGCCTGGGTGGGGAAAGGGGGGGGGGGGAAATCCTCAGCATTGCCGTAGGCTCCGGTAGGAGTCCCGCCCCCCGTCCTGTGGGACCTGTCTGTGTGTTGCCATGCTTTATGCTATCATCGCACCTAAATTGAATGTCTTGGCCCCCATCCCGACCACTAAGGTGTTATTCAGTCAATGGTTTCAGGACATAACAGATAATTGCAGCACTATACCCAAAAATTTAACCCTCCAACCCTCATTTAACCTAACCCGCATTTTCTGAGGTAAGCATCGTAAAGAGACATTTTACCATTAGCAATTAAATTTTATAAATCAACAAACCAGATAGCATCTTACACCTCAAAATGCCCACACCTACTAAATCAGTACTACACATAACTACTTATCACACACCTCAATCTCTACCCTCCAGAAAACATGCCTACMCCAYATANNNACCACCTTATTCTTATATCAAGCCCCAATCAA